GAATCGTACTATGGATTTTTCTATTTCATTTCAATGGTATAATGATTATTCCATCCCTTTTCTTCCTTGGATCATAACCAAATCCAAATTTCTCGAGTTATAAGAATCCATAGTAAAATAAAGTACTTGATTATTCAACTTAGATGAAATAGTAATAGTTCTGCTCATTTGTATACTACGAAATTTATATTAAATTCAATCTGATTCAAAAGTCTCCTATCTCTCTTTGTCCGAAAAGAATACAATTTGAGCGGAAGGTACATATCTTTTTAGTTATCATTTTTCTTTTTTTATGTTATTCTGTAATGTACAGTTCCTTTGTTTGTGGGATCATTTTCCTCGAGCCGAGGGGGTAATGAGAAGAATTATAGAATGGATTGCTAATTATGCCTAGATCTCGGATAAATGGAAATTTTATTGATAAGACCTCTTCGATTATAGCCAATATTTTATTACGAATAATTCCGACAACTTCAGGAGAAAAAAAGGCATTTACCTATTATAGAGATGGTGTGATTTGATTCTTTTTTCTTGTTGTTTTTTTTTTTTAGCCCTCATTTCATTCTTATGAGAAAAGACGTGGTTCGGAATAGAAAGAACCCAATTTTTGAAATAAAGCTACGCTTAGTGAAGGTCAAGTTTGGAGATAGAACAATTCCTTCTGTCGTGTATCCTCGATTGATCCAGCCTCAGATACTTTAATTTACTTTAAATATCGATTTTAGTATTGAACAAAAGGTTACACCTATAGGTTCTGTATTGCGGGGCAATCCTACTCCAATAGTACCAATAGGCGGCATAGGGGGAGAAGCACTACACTAGGAATCAACAACACGAAAACTTTGTTATTTTGTTATAAATTGCCCTTTTCCTTATCGGTATCGGGCCTAACAAGAATGGTTGGGACAACAAACATCCATCTCGTTCGTACTTTGGATACCCATATAACCATCAAAGATCGTTGAAGTGACTAATTCCTGGAAATAGTAAGCGTTGAGGACAAAGAAATCGTTGGAGTTACCATTTCTATCTAGCACTAATACGATTGGTGTTAAGAAAAAAACCTCTTGCGGGAAGGCTGGCTAGAGATTTCTTGTAAAAATACCAGCTCCTGTCAGTTCATAATAAGAATAGGGAATTTTGGATTCCATGGATTATTCCCCTTAGTACTATGCACAGAAGGGAGGAGCCGTATGAGATGAAAATCTCACGTACGGTTCTGGAGCGGAGATTTTTTGAATAAAATGAACGACCGTAACGGATGTCGGCTCAATCCGAAGGAAATTATGCGGAAGCTTTACAGAATTATTATGAAGCTACGCGACCAGAAATTGATCCCTATGATCGAAGTTATATACTCTATAACATAGGCCTTATACACACAAGCAACGGGGAGCATACAAAGGCTTTGGAATATTATTTCCGGGCACTAGAACGAAACCCATTCTTACCACAAGCTTTTAATAATATGGCCGTGATCTGTCATTACGTGCGACTATCTCCACTATAGAAAGAAGGAAAAAAAGATCAAATTGGCTAGTCAATACTAGAAAAAAATAGGCTTTCTACATATGCATCGTCCAAAGCAACGATTTTTATCAGCTGTAGCAAGGAAAGAAACTTCATGATAACAAAAAAAAGGAAGAAAATAAGTACGGCCTACATATTATACTCTATGGATAAAGGATCGAATTGATAAAGAAAGCACCGTAAAGATCAATTAGCGAGCTTTTGGGGTCGATACAGTTAAGAACTGCTTACTTATGTCACGATATGGGATATAAAGTTAGGAATCAACTTATGTAATAGAGTAGATCCACTAAAGTATTGAGCAGCGGTGTAGCATCAGATCCCAAAGATAGTAAGTTCTTTTTTCTTATGGAAGAAAGTCTTTTTCAAAAATTCTATATAAATTTCATATATGAAACCGAGATAGTTACCTTTCAGAAAATTATAACGATATAGGGGATATCTATGCTTCATTTTTCTGAAGGTGGGAGAAAAGCTAAAACTAATTAATTATTGATCAAAATTAGAATTTGAAACTTATGTAATTAACTTCTTCTGGTTAAGGTTAACCCAAGAAAAATGGGATAGATTTATCATAAATCTAATTCAGTTAGCATAGGGTAAATGAAAATGAGACCGCAAAAAGAATCAATTGTTGAGCCGTATGAGGTAGGAAACTCTCAAGTACGGTTCTAAGGGAAGGAATTGACCCACCTATCCCAACCGGGGAGAACAGGCCATTCTGCAGGGTGATTCTGAAATTGCGGAGGCTTGGTCCGATCAAGCTGCTGAGTATTGGAAACAAGCTATAGCGCTTACTCCAGGTAATTATATTGAAGCACATAATTGGTTGAAGATCACGAGGCGTTTCGAATAAAAAAAAAAAAACGACTCGTTAATTCATTAAAATTGATTCTTTGATCCATCAATCAAATAAAAGAGACCATTACCATGACCATGACATGATAAGATTAAATCAAGAGTTTCATTA